TTCTTCTCTTGAAAGAGCTCTGAATCATTCTTCTCTTCAAAGAACTCCGAATCATTCTCTTGAAGCTCATCCTCTTCATCATAAATTGTCTGCTTGTCCCGAAATGACTTTGCCCAATAGGGAAATCCCAATTCATTGGGCCTTTCGATACAATCAAATAGAAAGCCCCAAGGGCGCCATATTCTAGGAGCCCAAACTATGTGGTTGAATAACTCCTCTTCTATCTGTTGCGGGTCAAGGACTCCTTCCCCTTCTTCAAACTCCGATTCATATTCATATTTTTCATAGAGAAATTTCTGATCAACGATGGAACTAGATCCATTTTGAATCATATTTAAAGGATTCCTTGGTTCGGGCCGAAGAAGCAATGTCATTCGATCATTATCAAACTGACTGCAATCTTTTTCTGTCCGTGAGGATCCCACCAGAGCGCTTTCTACTTCTAATAGGCCATGAACTAGATCAGAATCATTCTCAACGAGTCCATAAGAAGTGATCCCATTTTTTTCATAAGGTCCGGGTGGAGACCAAAGGTCTTGAGCGACCGATCCGGCAGAACAACTCAAAAGATAAAGAAGTATTGTTAATTTCTTCATGCTCGTTCCCAGTTCGAAGTACCATTTGTACAAATAAGAATCCCCCTCGTTACATGATTTCTTCTTCATATAGATGGATATAGGATCTATGGAGCAATTACTTAGAAGTACATTTTGTGAAACAGCCCTTCCTATCTGATAGAAAAGGATCCCATGATCCTGAACCGATCTTACCTGAGATCGCAAATCCCAAGTCTGTCTATGAAGAGCAGATCTAATTATATTAGTGTCTATAATGGATTTCTTTTGTATAATACTAATCGATAGGGCCTCATTGGTAAGTGCTACAAGATCTCGTACATTGGAACCCATAGTTATGGACCCCAATCCATTAATATGGAACATTTTCTTTTCCAAGTGAAATCCCCTAGTATATGAAAGAGTGAAAAAGTGCTTTCGTTGTTGTGGAATAAGAAGCCTTCGTATCTTAATGCATGTATTTAATTTATTCGGAGCTATTAGAGCGGGATCTACTTTTTGGGGAATATGAGTCGAAGCAATAACAAGAATATTTTTAGTGGAACATCTTTCACAATTCTTGGAGAGATAGTTCACTAATAGACCGAGGGATAAGTCATTCGACTCAGTCATATCCAGATCATGAATGTTTGGAATCCATATTATGCAAGGAGACATTGCTTTTGCTAATTCGAATTGAAGGGTGATATAAAATCGGTCTATTTCCGGCATCATATCCATAGGTAGTGCACTCATCATAGTTAGAAACTTCAGCTCCGTATCAAGGTCACGGTCGAGATTGTCATAATCATCAATATTGTCACTATCATCAATATTGTCACTATCATCACTATCATCAGTATCGAAAACATCCTCCTCACTATCATCAATACCCCAATCCTTAGGATTGGTCTCCAGGAACTTGTTCAGAACTACTGTAATGAAAGGAACATAGGAGTTTTTCGCTAGGTATTTGACCAAATAGGATCGGCCAGTTCCTATAGAACCTATCACTAAAATACCCCTAGGAGGGGTTAGGGCTAAGCGGAGCGAAAAAGGTTTCCCATGCGATGGGAAATCAAAACTACTAGCCCCACATGCAGTTTGTGAATAAGTTATTGTCTGATAATGAGCAAGGAATATCCGTCTTTCTGCTAAGCAGGATGTATTGAACTCATAATTCATTAGATACTTTTTATGAATGTCAATTAAATATTGTAAGTAAATTGTTCCCGGTTGTTCAATCATTTGATAACCAGAGTTATTCTTTGATAAATGATCACTATGAGTCAGACTCAATAGAATTTGATCAATCCTTTTTTCTGTCGTTAAGGTAGAGAACTGAACTAAGAATTCTCTTTCTTTATCATCAATCAAACCACTGCTCGAGACCCAGGATTCTATTTTATCATCAATCCAATCCCCATTCACGTTTTTTCTTTTTCTTATCAAGGAATAGATCGCTTTACTTGTATGACTTAAATGTCTCGTATTTCTCGAAAAAGCTATTCGATTGATGGGATTTGGTATGATACTTATGAGATCGATGAGATTAAAATCTTTCTTCTTAGAACGTATTGATTTGACCCCACGACCACCACCCTTGCCGCCACCTCGTCTTTCTTCTAGAGAATTTCCTAATTGTTCCAGAGCAACTAGAAAGAGATTCTTTAACCAGAAAGAATTAAGTTCAGATGTAGGATACCTATCCAGAAGTTTTCGCAACTCAATCATGTATGATGGAATCGTCAAAGATTTGACCTTTTCGAACTCTGTCTGTAACTCACTAGAGAATCGAGAAACAAAGAGAAGATGTGTATGAACGAGATATCCAGCAACAAGAAGAAGGAAAAGGATTGAATAGCGGAACTCCCGAATATTTAGCGATCTCAGATGTGTCGATATCAATGGTGACTCATTATTTCGATGAGTAATTTCTTCGGACA